ACCCCCCTTTTTGTATTTCCTTAATTTATTTCCTTAATTGAATTTCGGTTGATTAGGACGAAGTTCCTTAAAAACCTCTGCCTTCTTTAAAATATCCTGAACAGTTTCTGTAGGTTGAGCCCCTTTTTCAAGGAAATATAAAATAGCAGGAACATTTAAATAAGTTTGATTCTTTATCGGATCATAAAAACCCACTTTCTGAAGATCTTTTCCTTCTCTTCGGGATCGAACATCAATTGCAACGATTCGGTAAACGGCTCATTGGGATAGATGTAGATGAACAACACCCCCCCTAGAAACGTATAGGAAGCTTTCTCCTCGTACGGCTCGAGAAAAATGATTGATTCGAAGTTTTGTCTCTGTATGGAATTCTATCTAAGAAATGACAACTGGATCCATAAAATGATCAAAGCAATTAAAGATGTAAGTCTTTTTTTCTTCGTTATTCCTTAAAATGAAAAAGAAACCATTCGTACTCTCATAACTCAAGTTGGATAACTTTCAAACAGTTCAAAGGAAAATCTTTCGGCAATTTCATTTATTGAGCGGTCTTTCTTCCTTTTTTGTTTGTCTCGTTTAAAATCGGATTCTTCAGTCTGATCCAGTTATTAAGACAATTAAATAAGGTGTTTCCTTGTTCTGGGATCCTTTATCTTTGTTTTATTTTTAATCATTGGGTTTAGACATTACTTCGGTGCTTTTGAATCCTTTCAAAATGGCAGCAACATACCCTTTTTGCGATTTCTATGAAAGAATCCTACAAGATGATGGATTCCCTCGTGAAACACTTTGGATCGAAAAAGTTTGATCAATTCCAATAAATTTTTTAATTTTAAACTTGCTCGAATTGGATTCTTTCGATTTCCATACCTAAGATATATTTACGAAGTTGTTTCAATTTTTTTATTGATTGGCATTAACCCTAGACCCTTGCCCCGAGAAATAAATTAATACTTTCTACTCGAGCTCCATCATGGACTATTTACATTCCAAGACAACAAAAAACGAGGGGTTCTAGTGAAACAGAACCAATGATGTCGAGCTAAGAGCACCTTCATTCTTACAAAAAATGGTGGATGTACAAATCCACAACGGATCGTGTCCTTCAAGTCGCACGTTGCTTTCTACCACATCGTTTCAAACGAAGTTTTACCATAACATTCCTCTAAGAACCGGTATGTAATTGATTCAATTATGGAATCATGAATAGTCATTGGTTGGGCTGATGTATAAACACCATAATCTATAGTATTTTCTATATCTTCTATATCTATAGTATATATATATAAATAATACTATAGATATAGGTGGATAAAGATAGATATAGGTGGATAAAGATTTTGCTGAAGAAGTCTTAGTAAGACCCCATCGCTAATATTAATTTGTCTAACATTATAATATTAATTAATAAATATATATATATAATAAATAATAAGACGAATAAACTAATTCTTTTTGATTCTGCATCTTCACGTGACTTAATAGGAGAGAAAGATTCAGTTTCTAAGGAATGATTAAAACTATTTCTCTTTCGAAATTTCGAATAAATTTCGAAAGTTCCCCTTTCGACATCATTATTCCAAGAAAATTTGATAGTTAAAAATAACTTTTGATCATCTTAGTAAAAAAGATAAGTCTTTTTTTTTTTCATCTGATTGATAAAATCCAAAGAATGGGGAGGGTTTCGTATCTATCAATTCGATCAAATAGACTGAGCAATTGTCACCGTTTATAGATATTGAAATGAACGCTTTACCATTACTGATTAACTCCTATCTACCCCATTCTATGGGACTGATGCAGCATAAATCAAAAGAAGGGGATGTCCTAGTCTTTTTTATTTTTACGAAATGCGAGCTGTCTAGGCACAAAGCCAAACAAGTTCAGATTCAGTCCAGTTTTTGCTCCTTTTTTTTTCTATTTTAGTCTACCTCATTGATTAAGAATTAAGAGACTTAGTGAATTTAATTAGTACCAAAAACCCCCTCTTGGCGAAAAGTCAAGAAATCTAGAAAAAAATTAAATTGAATCTAATTAGGCTAATTTAGGGGGTAGAGAATACGAGATAGGGAATATGGATTCCTTCGCATCTCGATTCATTTTTTGAAAAAAAAAAACGATTCATCGAAGAAAAAAATCAGAAACAACAATCACATTCCAGCTAACATTTAGATTTTAAACAGAACATTGTTAAAAAAGCAATCTATATTGTCAGAGAATATATATGTTCTGGGACGGAAGGATTCGAACCTCCGAATAGCGGGACCAAAACCCGTTGCCTTACCACTTGGCCACGCCCCATTTAGATTTCTATGCGATACTAATAAAGTATATTGCTGGTTTTGTTTGTTTGTCAACTCTAGCCCAAATATCTATAGAATAGATTAGATTGATATTCAGATTTTGCTATGTTTTTGGTATGTATAGATATAGAATTCAACTTAATTTATTGATCATTACATATAATTCAATTAAGATATTGTATGAAAATATGATTTTT